AAAAGAATTACAACACACTACTATAAGATGCTCTATTTTTACATAGAAATGTGTTCGCTCAAGAAAGACTCCAGAGGATGTTGATCGTAAATAAGAAGATTGTTTACGAATAAATAGGAATAAATATTCGCATTCATATACATAAGAATTATATAGGAACCAAAGGAATTTTTTCTTTCTTTTTGAAAAGGCGTAAATGAATTTCTTTGAAGTAACGAGACTATTCAAATTATGATATTCGTGGAAAAGAAATCGCAATAAATGCAAAGAAGGAACATCCTTGATCCAGCATTGAAGTACTTGAACCAAGATTTCCAGATGTATGGGATGAGGTATTAGTAGATCTGACACATAATTCAAATGTAAAAATTTGTCCTCTAAAAAGGGAAATATTGAATGAATAGATCGTAAATTCTGATATTTTAGTATTTTTTTTTCTTCAGAAGATTCATAAAAAGATACTAATTGCGACGAGAATGGAATTTCCAGAATGACTCCAAAACCTTCTGATACCATTTGAGAAGAAAAATGAGAAGAAAAAAAATTCTTGTACTCCCAATACTCCCAAAATTCTTTTTTGTTAGAATCATTAAACGAATAAATAAAAAAATTCTGTTGATACATTTGAGTAATTAAACGTTTCACAAGTACTAAACTAGATTTATTGTCATAACCAATAATTTCCACGGGTTCGTAAAAAATCAAACTATTGAAGTTATGATCATGAGCAAGTGAGTAAATATACTCCTGAAAGAGTAGCGGATATAGGAAGTTTTGTTGCCGAAATCCATAAATTTTGCCATTTACGTACATTTATACTGATGAAAACAAAAAAGGGAGTCGCTTCTTGTGTTATTGTTATTAAATGATAACATAGTGCAATATGGTCAGAACGGCGTATGTGTATTGTATATTATATGTAGTATATTCTTTATACTTTTATACTATACTATACTAGAACTCTAAATAACACTGTAGTATATTAGTGTATTATTAGTATATACAGTAATATACAGTATTACACTACAGTAATACAATTACATTACATTTTTTTTTTAGATATCCTTTATTATAAAATTATAAAATTATATACTTTATACTTTATTATTATATAAATATTTAATATTTTATAATTATAATATTAATAATATTAAATTATATTTAATTTATTATTTTATTTATTTTAAGATATCTTTTATATTATATTATTTATATTATTATATGTATATATACATACTGTTATATTTATATTGATTGTGATGTAAATAATGTAATGGTAAAAAGATTATATAGATTATATAAAAGTTAAGAACAAATTAAAGAATATATACCCCGGAGACAGAGAGCCCAATCAACAGATCTTTTTTCTTTCCCTTTCTATACAATCGGATTTATTGTTAATATAACTAGAATAACAATAAAAGAAATAAAGAAAATCTAAAATAACAAGAAGAAAAATAAGGAAAAGGTATAAAATCTTTTATTTTCGCAACCCGATCGCTCTTTTGACCTTGGAATAAATTTTTTTTATCAGTATACTATTTCTTAGTACACATCTGTCTTAAATTTTAAATAAAGAATAATTAGGATTCAAGAAAAAAAAAAGAATCAATGGTCCACTCACAATTAACAAGAGAACCTTTTACCGCATCAGGCACTAATCTATTTTTAACGTCTAATTAGATCGGGTCTTCATTCAAATTAATTCAAATTAAGAAGATAAGCTCGTTACTTTTTCGTCTTACTCGAATTGGAGCCACTAAGGCTCTATCCATTTATTCACTAGACCTAACTAGAATTCTTATGTTATATTATGAGTATTAAATTTTTTTATGATTATTTTATTTATTAAAATTATATTTCATATTTTTCATATTTAACGACATGCTCTTTTTTCCATTCATTACCTTTCAGGATCAGTCGCGTTCTTATAAACTCTACCAATAGTCTTGACGAATTCCTTCCTTCATCCAAATGTGTAAAAGATCATAGTCGCACTTAAAAGCCGAGTACTCTACCGTTGAGTTAGCAACCCGGATCTATATGATGTGTAGATATGATCAAAATAAAATAATAAAAAAAAAATAAAAATCAATGGAATTGAACTGCACAACTACATCAAAACATGGAACTAGGAAGAAAACAAATCTAAACAACAAAATATTAATAGGATCCGGTTCAAAAAACAAGAGATTCAAAATAGAATTGGCAAATCACCAAAATTTTTCCAATTTTTTATTTAGTTAAAATCCATTTTGTATAAAGTATAAAATACGGAAGAGGAAATCCAGCAAACCCATACATTTTAATAAAATGAAGGAAAATGCTAATAGGGAGTGGAGATAAAAAGATCTATTTATCTACTAGATAATTATATCTGTTCGATACGCCATTGTCAATATGAATGGACTTTTTCTTTTTTATAAAAAATTAAATATTAATATTTAATAAATTAAATTATAAAAAATTAAATATTAATATTTAATAAATTAAATAAATAAAATATAAATATTTATAAATATTAGTAATATAATTAATATTAATATAATATTAATATTAATATAATATTTTAATATAATTAATATAATATTAATATAATTAATAATTAATTAATAATTATAATATTAATATAATAAATATAAAATATAATAATATTATATAATATATAATAATAAATATAATATAATTATAATTAAATAAAATATTGTATTGGATATTATTAGATATTGGATTAGCACAACACAAATGATAAATAAGAGATTTGAGCGTAAAAAATAAGGTAGATATAAAATATAGAAAACAAAATAAAAATATCAGGTTTCCTTAATCAAAAAATAAATAAAAATAAATAAAGGTACAATACAAATACAAGAAAAAAGATTACCCCCCCCCAACAGGGGGGGGTTCCACAACAAGAAAAAAAGAAATAAAATAAACTAAATTAAGTAAGAATAAGATAAGATAGAACAAGAAAAGACCAAACTTTGAATAAAGAATTACACAAGGATAGGTACTAGCTTTTTCTATTCATGACTTTTATTCTGATCAAAATAAACTCGAAATTCTTTATTTAAAGAGTTCTGCCTTCCTTAAAATATTATGAACAGTTCCTGTGGGTTGAGCACCCTTTTCAAGGAAATATAGAATAGCAGGAACATTTAAATAAGTTTGATTATTTATCGGATCATAAAAACCCACTTTTCGAAGATCTCTTCCTTCTCTTCGGGATCGAACATCAATTGCAACGATTCGATAGATGGCTCATTGGGATAGATATAGATAAAGGATGCCCCCCCTAGAAACGTATAGGAGGTTTTCGCCTCATACGGCTCAAGAAAAGATGATTCTAAATTCTATAATTCTATTCTATATACTATATATTCTATAATTATACTATTTATATATTTATACTATATTATAATTATACTATTTATACTATATACTATATTATATCTTTACAGAAAATCTTTACAGAAAAAAAACAGAAAATCTTTACAGAAAAAAAAATCTCAGTCGTACTCCTAACTCAAGTTGGATAGTTTTAAAAGAGTTCGAAAGGAAATCTTTATAATTTATTGAGCTGTCTCTAACTTCTTTTTTTGTCTCCTTTAGGATCTATTTTTTTTTTTGCTCATTCTGATCCAATTGTTGAGACAAGTGAAAATAGTATTTACTTGTTCCGGAATTCGTTGTCTTTGCTTTACGATTTGTGAAATCTTTGGGTTTAGACATTACTTTGGTGATCCTTACTCCTTTTCAAAAAAGCAGCAACATACCTTTTTTTTTTATATGGAAAAAAGAACAATCATACGAAAGATTGATTTCTTTGTGATACACTTTTGATCAAAACAGTTTTTAAATTTCGACAAATTTGACTTTTTTTTTATTTCAAACTTGTTCAAATTTTAACCTCTCCATTTATATATTCTATTGATGATCTATTTACAAAATTGGTCTAACTTATTGATTGTCACTAACCCTAGATTATTCTCCCGATAAATAAATCAATCGTTTTTACTCGAGCTCCACCATATGCTATACCATTAGTCTTTTTATTTACCAACCTAAGGCAAATGAAATTAGGTTCCTAGCAGGACAAACTATGTCGAGACAAGAGCATCTTCATTCCTATAGAAAATGATGGATGGCAAAATCCACAGCCAATCATGTCCTTCAAGTCGCACGTTGCTTTCTACCACATCGTTTCAAACGAAGTTTTACCATAACATCTCTCTCCCTTGATTTTTATTTTGAAGCGTATGCAATTGATTCAATATGGAATCATGAATAGTCATTGGCTGAACCGATATATAATAATTCACACTTACCTATCCATAGATAGATAAGTTTTTGTCCGAAAAGGATTTCACTTAAATTAACCCCATATTTTATCATATGAAGAAAATCACATGAAAAAAAAATCTTTTATTTTTACTTTTATTCAAATATTCAAATGAAAAAGAAATCCCCATGAATGGCTAAAGATTTTCAGCTACTTAAACTAATCATAAAAACTATAACTATAGTAACTTTATACTAAACTAAATATTTCATTTCAATATTCAATAAAAAATATTAAATTAAATATTATATTATTAAAATTATATTATTAAATATTTTAATATTTCTTGAATTAAAAGAAAGATATGATTCTAAGAATCATTATTAAATTTCAGAATAAAGGATTGGATCACATTGTATCCAACGTTAAACAGAAAAATTTTTAATTCCTTAATTTGAATTTAAATTCTATTTAAATAGAGAAGAATCCCTCGTTTATGATGAATAACGACCTGGGACGGAAGGATTCGAACCTCCGAGTAACGGGACCAAAACCCGTTGCCTTACCGCTTGGCCACGCCCCATTTTTCTTTTTTTTCTAAGAAAACCTAAACTCAATATTGATTATTCGTCAATAACCAACCAAAATAAATATAGGACATGTTGTCCCTAGGATTCAACACATGTAGATATATAATAAAAAAGATTCATTGATCATTACATAAAATTAAATTAAGATATTGTATGAAAGTAGAATTCCTTATATTCTAAGTATTTTAATTTAACTTGATTGTAGAATGTAAGGAAGTATTTTTGATTGAGGAGAGGTAAAAGAAAAAGAAGAATTTTTTTTATCTTTTATCCACCTTTTTTATTTTTATCTCATAAAAACAACTCAATCAAATCTGATAATTTATTATCATTTCAATTTCATTTTAAAGAACAAGAAAAAAATGTTTGTTATGTTTAATACTTTTAGTTTAATCTGTATCTGTCTTAATTCTAACCTTTATTCGAGTAGTTTTTTCTTCGCCAAATTACCCGAGGCTTATGCCTTTTTCAATCCAATCGTAGACGTTATGCCAGTTATCCCTGTACTCTTTTTTCTCTTAGCCTTTGTTTGGCAAGCTGCCGTAAGTTTTCGATAAAAAATGAATCTCTATTCAATTTATATTCGTGATTTATTCGATAAAAAAAGATGATATTTTGATTAAAAAAAAAATAAGATCGGATAAGTCTGACATTAGGAACCCTCGATTAAAAAAGCTAAATTCTGGTATTTTATATTGTATATTGATATATTGAATTTCATTTTAAATTTTAATAAGGGAGCGATGATTTTTGATCAGCTTATTTCTTCCTTTGTTCTAACCTTCTCTTTCTAAGATCCCATACAATATCTAATTATAGATATGACAATAAATTTTTGTTAACGAAAAAATCCGAATCTTATTACATTAGTATTACATTAGAAAGAAATTTGTGAAAATGAATTTTAAAAACTTACTTTTTTAATCTTTAGAGTGCCATATCAAAATAATGTAAATATATTAATGTATAGCGTGTGTCGTAAAATAGGTGATCTATTTCCTTTTTTAAATAAATGATATTATTTATCTTGGAGATTGTGTAATGTTTACTCTTAAACTCTTCGTTTACACAGTAGTAATATTCTTTGTTTCTCTCTTCATCTTCGGATTCTTATCTAATGATCCGGGACGTAATCCTGGGCGCGAGGAATAAAAAAAGAGATGAGATTCGTTTTTAGTTTTTCATAGGTAAATCTATCAATAAATGGAATAAATACTAGATAAAGAAAGATAAAAATTTCATAAAAATAAAAGAAAATTAATAATAAAAAATTCTTCAAAATTATAAAAATTCAAGTGATCGGGTGGGTCGGAGAGAGGGGGATTCGAACCCCCGGTGCGAAAAATTCGTACAACGGATTAGCAATCCGACGCTTTAGTCCACTCAGCCACCTCTCCCCATTCAAAAATTAAAGTTTATCGTGTGATGTGACACGTGAAGCCAAGATTGAGAAAAATTTGTATTTTCCTTCTTTTTTATTAATTATAAGATTAAGTAATCTAAAAAAAAAGTAATGTAATCATTGTATATAAGAATATAATTAAGAATATAATAAGAATATATACTTCACTTCTTTCATTTTAAATGAAATTCGAACAATAACAATAGATAAAAATCTAATAACTAAAATATAGAAAAAGTGTAATAAAAACACATAAAAAAATGGATATGGATAAAGTGTCAGATATCCACGAATTTGATCAGTAATTAAAATTAAATTTTTATAATGAGTCGAAACAGATTTCTACATATAGAAAGAATACTTTATTTCTTATTTCTTTGATTTTGTACAAAGGGTTCGTTTACCCGGCCTGGTTAAGTACTGGCCGGGCCAGTACTTCTTTTGTTCCAACGAACAAAACAATTTTTGTTTTTATATTAAATAAAAATTCTTATCGAAACAAGAAGAGATATTTTGATTCCCATTATTAGTTATTAGAAATAGTGTTAGATTCTAATATATGGATTTATATAGATTATCTTAGAAATTCTCTAAATTATCTATAATCCAGATTAATATATATTAATATTATTAATTTTAATTTATATTTATTAATATTATTAATATTTATTATCTTAATCTTATTTCTATATCTATTTTTATATACTATATTATACTATATATATTTATACTATCTAGAATTTCTATCTATTTCTACATACTATATATATTTATATTCTATAATTCTATAATTCTATATATCTATATATATTATAATATATTATTAATATATTATTATATTATTATATTATATATTATATTTTTATTATATTATATATTATATTATTATATTTTTATATTCTATATATAATATATACATTAACATTATTATTATTTATTATTTATATAATTTATAATTTATTATTTATATATTTTATTAGATTTTATATTATTATTATTATATTTATTATATTTTTATTATAAATATAAAATATAAAAATTATAAATATAAAATATAATTTTATTTTATTTTCTTTCAAGCCCGCGTCAGAACAAAATACATGTCAATGCTGGAATTTTAATGATTCTGATGCTATCTTTATCTTGACTGTGTCTCATTACTTTTTTGTCCAAATAGTGTTGGACAAATGGTCCATTCATATCCAATAATGAATATGTAGCGGGTA